TTGTATTCCACAGCAAAAATCCAAAAAAAATAGAGCTATTTCTGAATACTATGACTGGACTTTTATGAAAAAAATTTCGAAAAAAAAAGAAAAGCCCCTTATCGGATTTGAACCGATGACTTACGCCTTACCATGGCGTTACTCTACCACTGAGTTAAAAGGGCTTATTTGATTTAATTCCCGAACTAGTAACTAGGTAGTTCAAATTTCTATATCCACATTATATATATTAAGTATATGCAGTAGACCTATAGTGGCCAGTGGCTGTTTTAAAAATAATCAACTGGATTTACCTAGCAAGTCTAGGGTAAAATGAGGTGTTTCACGACTGGCCCTAATTTCTTTTATTGAGATGATCTCTATCAAAAAAAAATTCACTTGATTTATACATAACAGACTTGCTAATTCGACATAAAAAAATTTCAAGAGATTTATGTGATAAAGAGATTATACTTGTCCCCTAAGACTAAAGTCTTAGATCAAATTTTGATAACTTCTTGATCCCGCTTACTAGATATATTTTAGTAGATTTATATAGAGAATGTCGATTCTAATGAACCATTCATGAATGACGAATCCAAAACAAAAATTCTATACAATTCTGAAAAACCCAAAGATCCCTCAGATCTAATCATTCTGTTATATTGACAATTTCAAAAAACTGATCATACTATGATGATAGTATGAGGGCGGTTGGGCAAGTTGGCCCCCATCGTCTAGCGGTTTAGGACATCTCTCTTTCAAGGAGGCAGCGGGGATTCGAATTCCCCTGGGGGTAGGGTACTACGAAAGGAAGTTGATCATGGATTACCAATAAGCCTCAAATTGATTCTTCCTGGGTCGATGCCCGAGTGGTTAATGGGGACGGACTGTAAATTCGTTGGCAATATGTCTACGCTGGTTCAAATCCAGCTCGGCCCAATAATTTGCCAATCTACCATGAGATCCCTTATCCTTTAGAAATACCCCACACGAAGAAAAAAAATAATCAAATTTTCTGCTAGATCCCTTACTTACCTGGGATTGTAGTTCAATTGGTCAGAGCACCGCCCTGTCAAGGCGGAAGCTGCGGGTTCGAGCCCCGCCAGTCCCGCCGGATCCAATATCCAATAAATGCATCAATTCATTTTTCCCTTTAATATGAACTAGTAAAGGGTGTCGGGGGTATACTTTCATTCCCATTTCTTTCCTTTTTTTTCTTAATTTTTAGAGCAAATCCCCACCCCAAAAATAGTTCATTTAATGAATATTAGATCTTTTGTACAGCCTCATCTTTATCTTCCAAAAATTCTTTATCTTCCAAAAAATCACAGTAAAAAGGGAAGTTTAGAACTTAACTCTTTTTTTCCATTTCGCTTTTATTGTTTGTTTATGTTTAGGTTTGTAACTATGTGACTAATCGAAGTGGAACGGCAATCTGGCGATCCTTCATCAGATGATCGTACAAGGAAGGCACAAGGTAGGGGAAAAAATAAGGAAACGGATGATAACTAAAAGAATTTTGGCTTGATTGAGTCAGGAATCCTAATTTGGGTTGGTATGGATAAAAGAATTTCCTATGTTATACTATTCAAGTCTCGACGACGAATTAATTTGATAGATCAGATATTGTTATTCATGATATTGATCCGATTCAATAGCATCGAGAGGTAATTCAGTCATTGAATTTACAGACGAAAAATTTTTCATCTCTAGGGGATTAAATCCCGAGTTATTGCGAAGTAAAAAAACCGATGAGATTATGGAAGTAAATATTCTTGCATTTATTGCTACTGCATTATTCATTCTAGTTCCTACCGCCTTTCTACTTATCATTTACGTCAAAACAGTCAGTCAAAATGATTAATTCAATTGAATTTTGAAATTCATTTGAATGAAACTTTCCTTCTGAGTTCTTATCAAGAATTTTCGAAGTCAAATGAAAGGGATTCCAATTTTTCGTTTTAACTTAAATGAAATGAGCGGACTAGAATCGGCAGTATTCTAAGTATACTAAGAGATAGTATGTATGGTAAGAAAGAAATAGATGAATCTTTCTTACCATAGATACTATCTATCTCTTAATCTATAAAGGTGTAATTTAGAATAACTTCAGTTTCTGTAGATCAACCTACAATATTAATATTCTTTTCATATCTATATGAATTCCATATATTGTATGGAATTGACATAACACCCAATTTGCTATATCTATTTGTTCCGATCAATCTGAAATAATCTTATCTTAGGATTCTAATTCTTTTACTTTTACTAATAAGTAAGAGCAAACCTAACCAATTTTTAACGCCCGAAACTTATTATGAAATAAGTCGATAAAGCATAAATCGCCTTTCTAAAATTAGAAACCAAGCGGAAAATGCCCAATATGTGACTCGCCCAAGGCAAGATCTTATTGTTGCATAGTCTTTCGTTAGACAACCACTATCTCATTTCTCATAGAAAGTGCGTATACACTTAACAAAACGACTTCTTCATTGAACAGTAAAGAGAGAAAGAAATAAAAAAAATGGGCCGGTCTTCCTCAGTATCTATCTATAAAGTATAGTAAGAGCCCATTCGATTGATTGCAATAGCAAATTTCGGAATAATTTTGGGTTGTCAAAATTTATAACCCTCTTAATCCCTTTCTTGTCGAAATAGAAACACAGGAGTCGCTGCAATATCTCTTTGATTGAAAGAGTATGATATTAATCATATCATAGATTACTCCATTGGACTCCAACGGTATTCGAAATCGAGAGATTTTTATTTGAAATAATTCAAAGCGTGTCGCAGAACGATCTATAAAACAATTAATACGGTTTGATTCCTCAACTCAATTAAATTAGTAATACTTCTAGAGCCCACTTCTTCCCCACACTACGAGTGAAAGGGAAAATGTAAACACTACCATTAAAGCAGCCCAAGCGAGACTTACTATATCCATGTGAATTATGTCCCCTATCTCTATAAATACGAAGGAATTATTCTATTATTCTTCACTAATAATAGTGGAATCAATGGCGGAGAGTCAAAAAAGGATTCTGACCGAACACCGTTGATAAACCAATCCAATAAATCAATTATGATTTCGAATCGGGAAAGATTAAACACAAGAAAAAAATACGTAGTAACACCCCAAAGGAATGGGAACATGGAACAATTAACAATAAAAATAATAAGGCCTATTCTTTTTTGATTTTGTTGACCTTGAGATTTTGTTGACCTTGATAAGTAAAAATAGAAAAGGAGAAATCACTAAAAAAGAGAAATCACTATCTATTACAGACCTCTATTTCTACATTTGATACCCCTTTTCCCAATTATCGCTGTGAAACAGGGGGTTTTCCTAGGGGTTGCCAAAAATTAATTCTGTCTTTTTCCTTTTCCTCTTTTTTCTAGAAAGGTCAATTATCTATTTAATCTAATATTGATTAGATACCTGAGCACTCAGAGATTCTCGCGAGTCCGTCGTATATAAAGCAACTTCCGCCCCTTTCCAAAACTATTAATTGAATAATTGAATCAGATTTAGACACTACCTTAGTAATAGAAGGGAGTCGTGAAGTCTTGATAGCCCCTCTACCGAATATTTCCTTGAATCCTAGATGCGAAAGAGGATTCACAAGCTTTTTTTTAGAAAAGCTTCAGACCACATGCTTAGAATTCTCAACAGTTTGTTTCCTCTGCTTCTACTAGGGAAGAATTCTGCGAGTTATATCAGCAGAACAGAAGAGAAGAAGAGAGTTCGAGTTTTTTGTTGATCAGGCGACACCCGGATTTGAACTGGGGAAAAAGGATTTGCAGTCCCCCGCCTTACCACTCGGCCATGCCGCCAAAATGATCCAAAATGGAGGAAAATTTTCTCGGATTGCTGAATTTTTATTGTACTTGCATTTTGACTCCCATTTTCCTTAAAACTTTTCCTAACAGAAACACTCTTTTTGGATTTGATCCATCCCCCGATTGATTGGATAGTATCTGAAACTCCACAATCCTAAAAACATTCTCTCGCTTTTCTATTGAAAAAGAAAATGTGAATTTTCAGTCGACAAATTTGAACCATTAACTATTTTCTTACTTGTTTCTTACTTGGAATTCATGAACGATTCTGGGATTTGAATCTCAAATTGTGTTTTCCTAATGACATAAGAAAATATAAATTGAGACAGAACTAATCAGTATTTATTTTTTTCAATCAAAAAATCCTTCTCAATTTCAATTATAACAAAAGATATGAGTATATGTAAACCCCAGAACATAAATTGTTACACAGATATCTATTTTTTAGATATGTTGTCGCTAGGGAATTATCATCAAATTTTCTTACTTCACTTTTGGATTGAATAGAACTTTTGATAAAGCACGACCTCGGCTGTCCCGAATAGAACCGGCAATAAAAGATAAGTTGGATATTCTAACTATCTGCATACTTGTTTAATAAATGCACCCCTTGTTATACACTTCAAATCATATTGTACTAAAAAAAATCAGTTTAAAGTACAAATATCTCTCTTCTCTGCGAATCGTTTTTTTTTTGAACAACGAAATCCCTAACATCAAGGCGGTTAAGTGCTAAAAAATGGATTCTATATTGTTTCTCATTTTTGTATCTTTGTCTTTATCTCCCCAATACCAAATCCTTTTATTTTTTCTCAAATTCAAATATGTAATCAAATATGTAATATTATATCAAATATGTAATATCATAATAATGGTATAATTAAAATCATTTGATTTTTGTTTTGCTATTCGATAGCAAATCCTATGACTTTAATAAGTCTAAGTGACAGAATTCTGTTTCTAGGACTGTTTTCGAAATTCCTTTCCATTTCGATCTATTGCAACTTCCAATTTAAGTAGAAAATTCTCTTTATTTCTCCGTTCATACGTAGTTGATACATTTTATTCCAAATATGGAGTTGGGTAAAATTTCATGTAATTCAGTAAACAGAATAGAAATTCCATCAGTGCTAGATCGTCGATTTAATTCAATGAAGAATGTACTTACTAAGTGGGAT